AATGTGTTACAAAAATTCGCTTTAGACAATGATCCAATCAGAGGAATAATTGGAACTATTGTCTCGAACTTCTTCATAGCATTATTTATTAGAAATGAATTTTCTAGCATTTGACTTCGTACCACTGAAGAATTTAGTCGTACGCTTGAACGATAGCCCAAAAAGTCAAGAGAATACTTGCATAATTGGTTTATATCGATCCTTACTGGTTGAAACCACGCATAAAAATGATATTGCCATAAAGTAACAAGGTAATATTTCCATTTATTCATCAGAAGAGGTGTATCTTTTGAAGCCAGAATTGATTTTCCTTGATATCTAACATAATGCATGAAAGGATCTTTGAAGAACCATAGGATGCACTGAAAATCATTATCAAAGAAGACTTTGGCAAAATGTTCTATTTTTACATAGAAATAGATTCGCTCAAAAAAGATTCCAGAAGATGTTGACCGTAAATGAGAAGATTGATTACGGAGAAAAAGAAAGATGGATTCGTATTCACATATATGAGAATTATATAGGAACAAGAATAATCTTGGATTACCTTTTGAAAAAAGGGTAATATGTTTCTTTGGAGTAATAAGACTATTCCAATACTCGTGGAGAAAGAAACGTAATAAATGCAAAGAAGAGGCATCTTTCACCCAGTAGCGAAGGGTTTGAACCAAGATTTCTAGATGGATGTGATAGGGTATTAGCACATCCGACACATAATCTAAATGTGAAAATTTGTCCTCTAAAAAAGGAAATATGGAATGAATTGATCGTAAATTATGCGATTTTGCTATTTCTTTCCTTTCTAAGGAAGATACTAATCGTAGGGAAAATGGAATTTCCACAATGACTGCAAATCCCTCTGAGATAATTTGAGAATACAAATTCTTGTTGTGCCCAAAAAATGGATTTTGGATAGAATCATTAGCTGAAAAAATCAAAGGATTCTGTTGATACATTCGAGTAATTAAACGTTTCACAACTATTGAACTAGATTTCTTGTCATAACCTGCATTTTTGAACAAAATCGATCTATTTAAACCATGATCATGAGCAAGTGCATAAATATACTCTCGAAAAAGAAGTGGGTATAGGAAGTCATGTTGTCGAGATCTATCTAGTTCGAAATATCCTTGAAATTCCTCCATTGAAAATTTGATTTGACCCCAAAAAGAAAAAAAAAAGGTAGGGGATTTATTGGTTATCAAATGATACATCGTGCGATACAGTCAAAACAAGGTATTCTAGTAAGAAAAGAATAAATACCTCGTAGACAGGTAGACTCATTAACAGACTCTCTATCCTCTCTTTTTCAATCGAATTAGTTTATATTCGTTATAGGATAAGAAGATGGATTAGAAATCCTTTATTTTTCATTTCAACCCAATCGCTCTTTTGATTTTGGAAAAAAAAATATCTTTATCAATATGCCGCTTCTTCTACACATTTATGTACAACCTAGAATAGGAAATAGCTAATAGTTAGGACTCATTAAAAAATGGATAATCATCCATTCATGGAAAAGCCCTTCCCGTACCAGGTACTAATATCTTTTTAACGTGTAATTAGATCGGGTAATCAGTCAAATTAAGAAATTATGAACAGAAGTTCGTTGCTTTTTCTTTCTTTATAATTAATTGAGGTCATAGGACTCTATCCATTTATTCATTCGACCCAACTCTGAATTAATTTCATTTTTTTCTCACTAAGAATTCAAACAAGGTTTTGAACCGATCCAGTAAGAATGAAATATTTTCAGAATTCTCTATTGATACGACATGCTGTTTTTTCCAGTCATTCCTTTCAGGATCAGTCGTGGTCTTACAAACTCTACCGAAGGTATGAACGAATCCGTTACTTCATATAAATGTGTAAAATATGCTAGCCGCACTTAAAAGCCGAGTACTCTACCGTTGAGTTAGCAACCCGAAAAAAAATTAGGATATGTAGATACAATTGGAAAAAATAAAGAAATTCAATTGCACGACGCAATCAAAACATCGAACTAGCAATAAAATTCAAATTGATTCTAAAATTATGAATCTAAAAAATAAAAATAAAGAGATCCAATAAGAATAATCAAATTTTCAGATAAAAAAAAAGCAATTTGGATAGATTGACTCTTCTCGTTTATGTTATCCATTTTTTTTTAACCAAAAAAGACTTCTTGTTTGTATCACAAAAAATCGAATGAACCCATATATATAGATATTTTTTTTATTGTGAATGAAGTAAAATAAAAAAACGAAATCGAAGAAAGAAAAATAGAAGAAAGATAAATAGATCCCTTTCTACACGATCGAATTATATTTGTTCAATACACTGTTGTCAATATGAATAGTTCGAAAAGAATACAATAAAAAAAAGTATAAATAGAGCAAAAGAAGAGGAAGGGAGTGGGGAAAGTATAGTAGAAAAAAAAACTTATACTTATACAAAGCTATATACGAATCACCCACACCCTCTTCTTTTGTATTTCATTAATTGACTTTCCTTTAATTAAGACGAAATTCCGTAAAAACAAACCCCCGCCTTCTTTAAAATATCATAAACAGTTCCTGTAGGTTGAGCGCCTTTTTCAAGAAAATATAGAATAGCAGGAATATTTAAATACGTTTGATTATTTATCGGATCATAAAAACCCACTTTCCGAAGATCTCTTCCTTCTCTTCGGGATCGAACATCAATTGCAACGATTCGATAAACGGCTCATTGGGATAGACGTAGATAAACTAGAACCCCCCCTAGAAACGTATACGAAGTTTTCTCCTCGTACGGCTCGAGAAATTAGAATATAGATATGTCTATGTATACAATTCTAATGTCAAATAGATCTATAAAAGCATTAAATCAAATAAATTAGTAAATTAGACTATGATTATTTAATACTTTTTTTTCTTTATCAAAAAAAAAAAGAATTTGTATTCTCAAAACTCAAGTTGAGTAATTCTGAAATAGCTCAAAAGAAAACCCTTAGGCATTTGATTTTTTGAGTGGTCTCTAACCCCTTTTTCTTTGTCTCATTTAGAATCTATTCGGACTCCTTATTCTTGATCTAGTTGTCGAGACAATTAAAAAAAAGATATTTCCTTGTTCCAAAATATTTTCTCTTTGCGTTGAATCATTGGGTTTAGACATTACTTCGGTGATTTTTAATCGTTTCAAAATGGCAGCAACATGCCCCTTTTTATGATTTATTTCTATCAAAGAATCATAAACGGTTGATTCCCGCACGATACACTTTGGATCAAAAGAGTTTCACTAATTCCAACAAATTTTCCTTTTTTGGATTTGAAACTTGCTCGAATTGGATCCTTTCGATTTAGAAATCGAAAATAGACTAAACTTACGAAGTTGTTCCAACTTATTAATTGGCACTAACCCTAGATCCTTGCCCTGAGAAATGAATCAATACTTTCTACTCGAGCTACATCACATACTGTTTACACTACAACCCAAGAAAAAATGAGGTTTCTAGTGGAACAGAACAAAGGATGTCGAGCTAAGAGCACCTTCATTCCTATAGAATCAAAAGGGTGGGTGTAAGAATCCACAACTGATCATGTCCTTCAAGTCGCACGTTGCTTTCTACCACATCGTTTCAAACGAAGTTTTACCATAACATTCCTCTAGTTTGGAACTGATATGTAATTGATTCAATTAGGGAATCATGAATAGTCATTTGTTCGGTCGTTACATTGCTTTCTAAAGAAGTCTTAGAAAGAATTCAATTTCACCCTCGATTTTCTTTTTATTGGATGAATGCAATATTTTCATTTTATTTATTAATTATTAATTTCTAAATATTAGAAAGAAAAAAGCTCTTTGTATTGAATCTACATTGCATCTTCAAGTAACTTGAGAGGATATATTCAACAATCTTAGACTTCTTCGAATATTAAATACTCATAAGAAATCATTAAATTCAAATAGTTATTGAATTGAAAAAAAACCTACCCGGATATCACTATTTGATGAATAAAGTTTTACTAAAGATTACATTTATCATCATAAATAATCTATCTTTGAATTAAACCTAAATCTCAGTGATTAAAAAAATATAGATAGATAGAAAAAGAAATTGATTTCTTTTTTTCGTGGAGTGGATAAAAAAAAGTTGATGTAAAGGAAGATTTAGGCTCTTTTTCTTTCATTTCATACTGAAAAAGAAAATCATAAAAAAAAAAATAATTCCCTCTATCAGATAGACTGAACAATTGTCAGTGGAATGAATTATGAATATTCAATATAGAATATTTCAAATGAACGGATCCAAAATCTTTTTCAAAAAACCAAAAAACGTTATCACTTAAATAGAACGACAATAATACATTAAGCATTTCCTCATTTTACGCGTAGTTTCTTTGACTGGTGGGGGTTCGTTCAATAATTTTTATTTAAAGTAAGGAGAATAGAATATAGAATGTATGAATTACCCCCTGTCTATATTATTCCATATATTTACAATTATTTATGAGAACCAAATCAAATACGAAATGAAATACCTAAAAATGAGGTTCAAAGAAAATAGATATGTTATATGTATGTAATTGATTATTTCTTAATCCAATTTGTACAAGCACAGCTAGTGAAATTGATATCTTACATTGTTAATTAATTCTTATTATATGGCACGTAAGACTTTTCGAAGTAACTAACTTAAACTTCAATATGAATATTCAATATTCAAAGTATAAGGGGATGGACATACGATGAAAAGCGCATTCAACCTCTTTCTTTTGCAATCCCCTTTTTTCTTTATTTCCAATTCTTCGAATCTATGTTCCTAGATCACAACTCGATTCAGTTCCATCTATATCTTATCTTATTTGAATTTAATTTGTGAAAAAATAGGATTTAAAGAAGAATAGAATCATTAAAAATCAGAAACAAGAATCACATAATATCCAATATTTGACTCTTAAAGAGTAAAGAAGACAGTTCAAAAAGACAACCTTTCTTTATTCTGATAATAGATATTTCTATCTATATAGAGAATAGGTATTCCCTGGGACGGAAGGATTCGAACCTCCGAATAGCGGGACCAAAACCCATTGCCTTACCACTTGGCCACGCCCCATTTCGATTTCTATTCAATACTAATAAACACTAGTATTGTTTTTTGTTATTCGTCAATTCCAATCCAAAATATCTATGGACTCTATTGTTCCTAGGGTTTTGACACGTGTAGAGATACAATGAAACTGAATTTATTGATCATTACATATAATTCAATTAAGATATTGTATAAAAGTATGATTTCTTCTATTCTTTTTTAATGTAAGAATTGAAGGATTTTTGATTGGTTGAGTTCAAAGAAGGATTTTTTGGTATACCTTACTCTTTTTTTTTTTCATTTTTAAGGGATATCAATTATCAATAACAATAACTCAATCAAAATACAATTTCCAAGAAAAAAAAATGTTTGTTATGCTTAATATCTTTAGTTTGATCTGTATCTGTCTTCATTCCACCCTTTATTCGAGTAGTTTTTTCTTAGCCAAATTGCCGGAGGCCTACGCTTTTTTGAATCCAATCGTAGATTTTATGCCAGTAATACCCCTTCTCTTTTTTCTCTTAGCCTTTGTTTGGCAAGCTGCTGTAAGTTTTCGATGAGATCTTTAATACTGTCCTAGACATGATTTATTCGAAAAAAAAAAATCGAACAATGGATAAGATCGGATAAGTCTCACAGCATGAACCCTCGATTCAAACAATTCTTAGATAGCTGCAAGAAATCTGACTCACTCTCTTTCCTTTCCTCATTCTGATTCTTTTTCATTTATTGAAAAACCCTTTTAGAGTCATCCCAAAATAGGAAAGATATTTTTTTTTTAATAAAAGACTCGACTCTTATTCCAAATGAATTTCTGAAAATTCTTTTTGATTTTTGATTTCGAGAAACCATTTTGTTTATTGGTGTCAAAATAGGATATGGGGTAGAAAAATGGAGAATCTATTCTCTTTTTTTTTTTCAAAAAAAAAAGATCTTGGAGATTGTGTAATGCTTACTCTCAAACTCTTTGTTTACACAGTAGTGATATTTTTTGTTTCTCTCTTCATCTTTGGATTCCTATCTAATGATCCAGGACGTAATCCTGGACGTGAAGAATAAAAAGGCCTTTCTTTTTACTTGCTTAATTTTTCAATGTTCTTACTTCGGATTTTATCTATTGTACATCCTTATTTATTATATTAAATAAAAAAAAACAAAAACAAGGGAAAGGTTTTGAAAAAAAATAAATAAAATACCAAGTCATCAACGGAAACGGAAAGAGAGGGATTCGAACCCTCGGTACGAAAAACTCGTACAACGGATTAGCAATCCGACGCTTTCGTCCACTCAGCCATCTCTCCCAATTGAAAAAGGATAATTACTATCTTACATTACACAAAAAATAAGGCTTGAAAAAAATCCTTTCTTTATCTCTCTTTATTCTTTTTTTGACTATATTGATATATACAACTTTAATATATACTACTTTTATAAGCAATCCCATTTAGATAAAGAAAAGGTTCTAAAGAGATATTTCGAATAAAAAAAAAATAAAAAAGCAAGAATACCTCTTCTTCCGAAAGAGCTTTTTTTCTTTTCACGGCCTGGCCTGGTCAGTACCTAGCCGGGCCATTTTTTGTTCCATTCCAAATCATAGATAAAATGATTTGTTTGAAAACAAAAGTGCTTATTATTGATTATTGAAACAACAATCAGAAGAAGGAATCTTTCCATTCCTATGATATGGAATTTCATTCTATAGAATCAAAGTGTCATTTTTTATTGTATTATTATTATTCTTTCTTTTCTTTCCTTCTTTTTTTCCTTTACTGGAAAAAAAGAAAAAAAAATAAGGAACTGTGGATTGTTGTGCAATGCATTCTTATGTCATAACATAAATAGTTTTATCGAGCCCTACCTGTTCTGTCAAAAATCCTCCAGCAAAAGAAAGAACAAGTTCTTTCTTTCTTTTAATTTTGAATTAGGAGTGTTCTTTTACTAATCTGATTAGGTCTACTAACATGACAAAACCAAAACAAACACACCAATGCTATAATTTTCATCATTATTTTGTTTTGGATCCTATCTTGATTACGTCCGATTACCTTTTTTTGTTCGACAAAAGTTTCATTTATATACAATAATCACATTGTAGCGGGTATAGTTTAGTGGTAAAAGTGGGATTCGTTTTATTAATCCCTTTTCTAGTTAAGGGATCTCTCGGTTTGATTTGATTCATATTCCGAAAAAAAACTTTTTTTCTTAAAAGGATTTAATCCTTTACCTCTCAACGAAGGATTCGAGGAAGAATATACATTCTCGTGATTTGTATCCAAGGGTCAATTAAAAATTGACAAATTGGATTATTTAATTGCGAAACATAATTTTTTTTTAATTGGATCAATACTTCCAATTTTATGAGTATTAGTAAAGGATCCATGGATAAAGATAGAAAAGCGTATTTCTAATCGTAACTAAATCTTCCATTTTTTCTTTTCGATAGGAAA